TCCTTTGTGGCTTCGGTGGCGACTAGATCAACGCGTTATTGCTTCAAGAGAAGCTCCCATCGAAGTTCACTATGAATCTTTGGGTACTTATTATGAGATTTATGGACACTATCTGATAATAAGAAGTGTAAAAAAAGAAATTCTTTGGATATACCTCCGAACCACTATTGGTCATATTTCTCTTTATCGAGAAATGGAAGAAGCTATACAAGGTTTTTGTCGGGCCTGCTTATAGGATACCTATACTTAATCATATGGTCGTTAAATTCAAAAATTCTATGACAGACACCGGAGCGGGGGGAATTTGGGTTTCGCCGGTTCAACTAGGACTCGAGTCCCTGACCTGACTTTCTGTGCAATTTAAGATAATTTAAGATCGAGAAAAGGAAGTTTTCCAATCATTGACTCAAACCCATTGTCGAATCCAACTCATTGGAATAGGGAGGTACATATGGCAGAACGGACCAATCTGGTATTTCACAATAAAGTGATAGACGGAACTGCCATTAAACGACTTATTAGCAGATTAATAGATCACTTTGGAATGGCATATACATCGCATATCTTAGATCAAGTAAAAACTCTAGGTTTTCAGCAAGCAACTGCTATATCCATTTCATTAGGAATTGATGATCTTTTAACAATACCTTCTAAGGAATGGCTAGTACAAGATGCTGAAGAACAAAGTTTGATTTTGGAAAAACACCATCATTTTGGGAATGTACACGCAGTAGAAAAATTACGCCAATCTATCGAGATATGGTATGCTACAAGTGAATATTTGCGACAAGAAATGAATCTTCATTTTAGGATGACTGACCCGTTTAATCCAGTCCATATAATGTCTTTTTCGGGAGCTAGAGGAAATGCATCTCAAGTACATCAATTAGTAGGTATGAGAGGATTAATGTCGGATCCCCAGGGGCAAATGATTGATTTACCCATTCAAAGCAATTTACGCGAAGGACTTTCTTTAACAGAATATATCATTTCGTGCTACGGAGCCCGAAAAGGAGTTGTAGATACTGCTGTACGAACATCAGATGCTGGATATCTTACGCGCAGACTTGTTGAAGTAGTTCAACACATTGTTGTACGTAGAACAGATTGTGGCACTACTCGAGGCATTTCTGCAAGTCCTCAAAATAGGACACTGCCAGAAAGAGTTTTTATCCAAACATTAATTGGTCGTGTATTATCAGAAAATATATATATGGGTCCGCGATGCATTGCCGTTCGAAATCAAGATATTGGGATTGGGCTTGTCACCCAATTCATAACTTTTCGAACACAACCAATATATATTAGAACTCCCTTTACTTGTAGGAGTACATCTTGGATCTGTCGATTATGTTATGGTCGGAGTCCCACTCATGGCGACCTGGTTGAGTTGGGAGAAGCTGTAGGTATTATTGCGGGGCAATCCATTGGAGAACCTGGAACTCAATTAACATTAAGAACTTTTCATACCGGTGGAGTATTTACGGGGGGTACTGCAGAACATGTACGGGCCCCTTCTAATGGCAAAATCCAATTCAATGAGGACTTGCTTCAGCCTACACGTACGCGTCATGGGCATCCTGCCTTTTTATGTTCTATGGACTTATATGTAATTATTAAGAGTGAGGATATTCTACATGAGGTAACTATTCCACCAAAAAGTTTTCTTTTAGTTCAAAATGGCCAATATGTAAAATCAGAACAAGTGATTGCTGAGATTCGCGCGGGAACATACACTTTCAGTTTTAAAGAGAGGGTTCGAAAACATATTTATTCTGACTTAGAGGGGGAAATGCACTGGAGTACCGATGTGTACCATTTGCCCGAATTTAAATATAGTAATATACATATTTTACCCAAAACAAGCCACTTGTGGATATTATCGGGGGGTTCGTGCAAATTTAATCAATTTAATGTAGTTCCTTTTTCGCTCCACAAGGATCAAGATCAAATAAACATTCATTCTATTTCTACCGAAAGAAGATATATTTCTAGCTTCTCAGTAAATGATGATCAAGAAAGACACAAATTTTTGAGTTCGGATTTTTTTGATAAAAAAGAAGATATTTTTTTTGATTATTCAAAATTAAATCGAATCGTAGGAACCGGGCATTATCATTTCAGATATTCCACTATTCTCCGAGAGAATTCGTATTTATTGGCAAAGAGGCGAAGAAATAGATTTCTTATTCCAGTCCAATCAATTCAAGAACAAGAGAAAGAATTCATCCCATATCCCGGTTCAGGTATCTCGATTGAAATACCCATAAATGGGATTTTCCGTAGAAAGAGTATTCTTGCTTTTTTCGACGATTCTCAATACAGAAGAAACAATTCAGGAATTACTAAATATGGGACGGTAGGGGCGCATTCAATCATCAAAAAAGAGAATGTAATTGAATATGGCGGGGTCAAAAAGTTTAAGCAAAAATACCAAATGAAAGTAGATCGATTTTTTTTCATTCCCTTCATTCCCGAGGAAGTACATATTTTATCCGAA